TATTTGATCCATATCCTGACATAAGAAGTCCAACGGGAGCAAGACTTGAAACAGAGATCCATAAAAAAACACCAATACTAAGATCGGCTAGAATAAAGCGATAGCTAAAAGGAATTACTGAATAACTTAGTAAAATGGATATGACTGCTATCGAGGGACCGATACTGAATAAACGAGTATCTCCTCTAGATGGAAGAAGATTCTCTTTGAAAAGTAGTTTTGTACCATCTGCTAGAGCTTGAAGAATTCCCAAAGTCCCGGCGTATTCGGGTCCAATGCGTTGTTGTATCCCTGCAGATATTTCTCTTTCTAGCCAAACAATTACTAGTACACCTAGTGTGATTCCTAATACAAGAGCGAAAATAGGGACAAGCATCCATATGATCTCATAGACTTCTTTTAAGGATTCCAATCTGGAAAAAGAATTGATAGCTTGGATTTCTGTTGTATCAATTATCATTTCAACGATCAACTTCTCCCATAATGATATCTATGCTACCTAGTATCGTCATAATATCAGCCAATTTCATTCTTTTAACTAACTGAGGAAGAATTTGCAAGTTGATAAAACCCGGTGGTCGAATTTTCCATCTCCAAGGAAAAACACTCTGATCTCCTATCAGAAAAATTCCCAATTCTCCTTTTGGTGCTTCGACTCTTACATAAAGTTCTTGCTTGGACAATTCAAAAGCTGGAGAAGGTTTTTTACTAATAAATCGATAGTCAAAATCATTCCACTCAGGGTCTTTTATTCTATTAAAGCGTCGTATTTCTAAATTCTCATAGGGTCCCCCTGGAATTCCTTCCAGGGCCTGTTGGATAATTTTTATGGATTCTGTCATTTCACTGATTCGTACTAAATACCGAGCTAATGAATCCCCTTCTTTTTGCCATTGAATCCCCCAATCAAATTCGTCGTAACACTCATAACGATCAACTTTACGAAGATCCCATTGTATTCCGGAAGCTCGTAGCATTGGCCCTGATAAACCCCAATTTAGTGCTTCTTCTGCGCCAATAATGCCTACGCCTTCAACTCGTTCTAAAAAAATGGGATTACGTGTAATAAGCTTTTGATATTCAGCAACTCCGGTTAAAAAATAATCACAAAAATCCAAACATTTATCTATCCACCCGTGAGGTAGATCAGCAGCGACTCCTCCGATACGAAAATAATTATGCATCATGCGCATACCGGTAGCAGCTTCGAATAGGTCATATATCAATTCTCGTTCTCGAAAAATATAGAAAAAAGGGGTCTGTGCCCCAATATCTGCCATAAAAGGGCCAAGCCATAACAAATGGGAAGCGATACGACTCAACTCCAACATAATAGCTCTGATATAGCTAGCCCTTTTAGGTACTTGAATATTCCCTAGCTGTTCGGGTCCATTTACGGTTATTGCTTCTGTGAACATAGTAGCTAAATAATCCCAACGCGTTACATAAGGCAAATATTGTATAATTGTTCGATTTTCCGCAATTTTCTCCATCCCTCTATGTAAATAACCCAATATTGGTTCACAGTCAATAACATCTTCACCATCGAGAGTAACAATCAGGCGAAGAACACCATGCATTGATGGGTGGTGGGGGCCCATATTGACTATCATGAAGTCTTTTCTTGTAGTTGGTGCAATCATAAGTTTTTCCCGAGTCATTCTTCCATGCATTACTGAAAGTCAAAAGAAGTTCATCAAAATGTAAACGATTAAGCTCAAATGGTATCACGCTTCAATTTTTATCTCTATCTCTCGAATATCCAACTTATCAATTAATTCAATGTAGCGTCCTCTATTTTTTTTTGACAAATAGGCTAGCAGTCGTTGACGTTTTCCCAAAATTTTTCGCAAACCTCTCTGAGATGAAAAGTCTTTTTTGTGCAATTCCAAATGTGAAGTAAGTCTCTTTATCTTAGTGGTGAAACTGAATACTTGAAATTCAACAGACCCTCTGTTTTCTTTTTGAGAAATAACCGAAATGAATGAATTTTTGACCATAAAAAAATTCTCCTTTCCCTTTTTACAGATATGGATTTTACCGATCAGTAATAATAATGCCATTAATTTGAATGTGGTATATACAATAATCTAATCCGAATTTCTTTATGAACTGCTAATTTTCTGAATTCAAATCAATCAATCCACTTTCAAATTTTCGATAGGAATAGAAAAGGATTGGTACATTTTCGCATCGAAGAATTTAGACCTAAAATGAAGAAGGTTCTGTTGATTCATTTCGAGATCTAATTGAGACATTATCCAATTTCGTATTGGATACTAGAATGAAATGTGAGACAAGACATGTGATCTGTGTATTTGTGTGCTTTGAGATACCCTATATTTTCTATCTATCCTATTTCAGATACCCTATATTATATATAGGGTATAGGATAGATAGAATTCTATATAGGGTATAGGATAGATAGAAAAAGTGTATTATCCACGAATTTTCAATCGTGGATAAAGATGTATTCTTAACATACTGAAACGACTGCCATTATTGGTATCAAACCAATAACGATTCATACAAGCTAAATCTTCTAATCGATAATTAGGCCAAAGAAAGTGCTTTAATTTCATTAATTTGAATTGATTTTTCTCTCTATCAAGATGGTTATTGTCATGTGAAACTTGTCTGCTGTTTTTTACGTTCTTTCCGTTCCAAAATACTGGATTTCTATCTACATCATTTCTATTCTTTGAATTCAAAGAAATTTGAATTCTGAATTCTCTACGACGTCTAAACGATAAAATATTTTCAGGAACAAGTAAATCAAAATGATTTTTGTCTCTATTTCTACTTATTCTGTTATGTGAAATAGCTTCATCAAAATCTTTCTTAAGAACATATCTTTCCTCTTGGTATTTCGTTTTGATCTTACTCTTATGAACCAACGAAGTACCTATGGTTTGATACATAATAAATTGTCCATCTTTTTTTCCAGACAGACGAATGGGTTCTATAGTAAATGTTTCTGTTTCCATGAATTTTGTAAAACTCTGAACCCTCATGATATCCAAACTCAGTTGTCTCCTTTCAACCGAGGCTAGAAGAATTTCTCTTGGATCTCTCAGTCTAAGCAGGAGACAATACATCCTGATATTATTGATCATTCTTTGATTCAAAGTATCGTCGAATTTCAATTGAAAAATAAAATAACGTTTCAGGAATAAATCTAGTTCTGTTTCCGTGTTGCTTTTTTTTTTTTTCTTTTTCCCTTTTTTCATGCCTGATCTTTCAGAATTTTCTTCAATATCTTTTTGTTGTGGGAGAACGGATTCAAGATCTCCTCGGCTTGTGGATTCTTTTTCTTCTTGATTTCGATGATTCGATGCTATCAAAAAACTTCCTTTTTCCTTGTCTTTTTCCTTGTCTTTTTCCTTGTCTTTTTCCTTGTCTTTTTCCTTGTCTTTTTCCTTGTCTTTTTCCTTGTCTTTTTTCTTGTCTTTTTCCTTGTCATTGATCTTTTTCTTTTCAGTACTACTACTATTTTGATTTCTATTCAAATTTAAAAGAAGTAATTTGCTTGGTATAACCCAAGGTTTCGTTTTATATGCATTAGAAAGGAACACAAATTCTGGGAAGAACCAACGATTCAATATGAGATCCTTTAGGATTTTTTCATTCATTCCCATCCAATCAAAAAATCCGTTTGAATTTGGTGGATTGATTTCTGGAATCATATCTGGAATCATAAGATAAGAAAGCTCATTTTTCTGAATTTTTTCAGAATTTTTAGTACGCATTTTTTTCCTTTGATTCCTATTGGTATCCCTCATGATCCAGGACTCAATTTCGTGTTTTTTTCTAAGATCAAAATGGATAATTTTCCAATCCAAATATTTTGTATCGGTCGTTTTTTCCATAGATGAAATCTTTCCTAGAAAATTCTTAATAGGCAAGTTCCCCAGCCTATCAAAAAGTTGAGCCGTTTTATAAGAAATCTCTTGGTTCGTATTTCCTTGAAACGGAGATCTATAAAAACAGCATTCTCTTTTATTTTCATAATTAAGAAATTGATATGATAAAAGATCATATCTATAGTATTTTTGAAAATTCTTTTTTTGATTAGACACTTCAAATTGTTTTTGTTTTTTGAAATGAATTAATTGGTCTTTTGAATGACATTTGCTAAAATTTTCATTTTTAGCTATACGACGCTGATGAACTCTATTTCGCCATTTTTCTGGTATTAATCTAGACCATCTGATCTGAGATAAATCGTATTGATAATGTCCTCTTAACCCTCTTAAGCAGGTTTTCCAGTGATTCATTTCATAACTCGAATGACCCATTCCTTGTGTTTCAAAAGGAGCCTTTATTTCGGGCTTAAGAAAAAAAGGGCTTCCTTGATGTTGAAGAACAGATTTATACGAGTTACTAAGTTGGTGTGATAATTTGTAAAATACATATGCTTGTGACACGCAGGATAATTCATAAAAAAGATGTGAAATTATTTGACTATTTCCAATATAATCAAGTGCCTTTTTGATAGTCGAAATAATTGGATTATTCTTTTTTTTATTCATTTTTTCTTCTTCATTATTAGAAATGGATTTTTTTTTTGTTGATTCAAGAGAAAGTTCTGTATTCATTCTGGGAATATTCATGATAGGTAAAAAGATATCTGTGTATATTCTTTGAATGAAAGATTTGAAAAACAGGGGTAATTTAGCGATTAATCCAGCAGCTCTTCTTTTTAATATTTGCCATTTTTCGAATCTTTTAGCATTATAACTTGTTTTGTTAGGACTAAGATTATTGATTCTTAGAGTTACTTTTTTTTTCTCTTTTGTGATTCTTTCTAATTGATTTCGAACTGTACTTGTTCTATCAGTGAGATCCTTCATTTTTTTTTCTGTCACTGAAGAATTTTTCCAACTCGGAGATGGAATTTGATTAACTGATTCGTGAATTATCTGATTGCTGATTATGGAATCTTTTTCTTCTTTAATTTCACTCGATTCATATACTTTTTTTAACCGCAATAATCGAATTGGATTTACTTTTGAAAGTTCTTTTATTATTCTTGTTATAAAAATAAGACTTTTGATAACCCAATTGTTTGTTTCTTTTGAAACTTGTTGAAATAATTTCATTTTTCCTTTGAAAACTATTCGAGCTCGAAAATAGTGCTTCGGTAATTGTCGAATTTTTTTTTCGAGTTCCTTTAAAATGGGTTTAAAAAAGGAAGGTTGTTTTCGGGGCGAACCAAAAGGACGTGTAGCTTCCCTTCCCCAAACTGTTAAAAAACAAAAATCCTCTTTGTTGTTTTGCATTAGATTTTTCTCAGAGGATCCTAGGTTCGATTTGTGCCAAGGTTTCAAACGGAAAGGAAATAAGATTTTTATCTGAATACCGTCCAGGAACCAATCTTTCGGAAATTCTGTTTCGGATAATGGAACACCGTTATAGGTACATTTAACATGCATCTCTTGATTCAATTCCTGGAAATCCTCAGACCATTCAGGATGTTGCAATAGCAACATACGTCCAATATTTTTCGCAATTATGAATAAAGGGAATCTAATATATTTTCTAGAAAAAGAGTGACTTAATAACAGCAAACCTCTTATTGGTTGCCCCCATGGAACGTTATCCCAGGACTCTGCTATCTCTATTCGCGCTTCCTCCCCTTTTCTGTTCTCCTCTTTTTTTTCTTCTGTTTGCTGTTCTGTATACTTGACAATTTTGAATGCTTCCACCCAATTTCTAAAAATTCTAAAAATTCGGTTAATCACCCTGGAGATCTTATCAAAATCAAAAAAAGGGAATTTTCGGATTCTGTCCAAAAAAAGAGGGGAATGTGCATGTGGTTGATAGAGTACCCCACTACCCATTTTACGCCGTTGAGCCCGCATAGAACCTTTGATTAGACTTCGCCGAAAGTCTGATTTTTGTGAATAACGCATCAAAGCCACTTCCTCTGGTTCATCGGACGCATTAGGATTCACAATAGTAGGATCAAGATCCTTCTGGTTAATAGTAAAAATGACTACACGTTTGGGTTTTCGTGTACGAATTTCATGATCGTCTGGTGCCTCTTCCAGATATTCGCCTGATTCTTGTTCTATCTCGGTGATTAATTTGTATGACCATCGAGGGACTTTTTTACTCATTTCTTCTGATTTTCTGCTAATTTTTTGACCATTAGCATCCGTTACAATTTCTGTTGATAATGGTTCAAATCCATTTATTTCCTGTTCAAATTCGTGGTAATCAGTATCCGGAAGAAGGAGACCCTGAATCCGATTTTTCCCAAATTTCTCTATGAAATTTTTTAGGATTGATGGTGATTTGTATATTGTTCTCCTGGACGATCCGTCCAAGAAAGGATCATAGCTTTGGGATAAGTATTCTTTTTTAGAATCGTCATTACACAATCGAGTCCTTGTTTCGAGTATATCCAACAAAATATATTTTTTTTTGTCTAGAACTCCAATTCGATTTAGAAAATCGTTGTTGAAGAAAAATTTCACTTTTTTTTTGTCTAGAGCTTCAATTCGATTTAGAAACTCGTTGTTGAAATTTTTCACTTTTTGTTTGTTGGTATAAACCCAAGGGTTGTCGAGCTCATTAGATGAAGATTTTTCGAGTGTATGCGGGGATATCCTTCTTTTTATCATTTCCAAAAAAATGGATAAACTAGGAGGATATGTAAAAGAGATTCTTTCTTTTCCATCACTTTGGCATATGTCAAAAAAATATTGTGACATTTCCTTTCTAACACCCCCCTCAATTTGACCCTTTTTTATGTAGCGAAATGGTCGATTCCATCGATTCAAATCGAAAAGAAGAGTCACAAGAGGTTTGTTAAAGAAAAAAAGGTCGTTATTTTCCTTTTTTTTATCAAATTCATGATTATCATTCATATTCATGAGATAAGACTCTTCAGAATCAGAAGAATCAGAAGAATCAGAAACGGGTCTATTTTTAGAGTCTGTCTCTGTGAATCGAAAGTGGAATTTATCTTCCGTTTCAGCGATTTTGTTCGGATCCGCCTTTTCTTCCGAAAAAAAGGAAGGAGAAGGATCTTTTCCGGTGAATCCCTTTTGTTCCTGGTTAGTCCCCTTCATTTCGGAAGCTGTTTCTATTTCTACATCTCTTTCTTCCTCTTCTACATCTCTTTCTTCCTCTTCTACATCTCTTTCTTCCACTTTTGAGGGTTTTTGCAGTTTCTTAGTAAGAATGGGTGACGGCATTCTGCCTAAATAGTAGATGGACGAAATAAGAAAGAGAAGACTAAAGATCTGAGCCATAGAAATTCTCAATTCTAATACATCTAATACAAGGTTCTTAACATATAGAAGGTACTTATTAGATCGAAGGTACTTATTAGATCGAAGGTACCTATTCCATCTCCATATAATAGAACGATTTTGCCGTATCCAGACTAAAAACAACCCAAGCCATTTCATGAATAAAATGTGACCAATTAACCAACCAACAAAACCACTTGAAACAAATAACATCTTGTTGTTGCATCGAAACATATAA